CTTGTTGAAAAATCGAAAACTGGAAAAGGATTTTAGAATTTTTATGAAAATCGAATAATAGTTTAAACTAAATAGAATCGTGGTATAAAGGTAGCCATTAAACATAGTCTAAAAAAATAGATCGATCCGCGGATTCGTTCCAATTGAGTGATTTAATCCGGTATAAATATTAGAAAGGGCGGAAACATTATCTTCGCAAACATGAATAGATATATCTTTATTTTACAATTTTTTTTTCATAAAAAAAATTATCTTTATCCCCAGCCCCGGAGGGAGGATTTATCTTTGATGAAAACTTTTATGCTTTTAGAGTTCCATTTTTATAGTGAAAATGGAATGTACATACCTATACAAAATGAATATCAATGGCTCACTATTCACTCGGGTTTTGAGCCATAATCATTATGTAGGAGAGATGGCCGAGTGGTTGAAGGCGTAGCATTGGAACTGCTATGTAGACTTCTGTTTACCGAGGGTTCGAATCCCTCTCTTTCCGTATTCTTCACCTAATTCATCAATGTTACTGGCCACAATGCATCAAATAAGAATGGATACTCCAACAACTAGCCTGTAGCTTTTCTTTGATATGGATTCTTTATTCCTAATCCTAATTTCTGTGGTACGAAAATACTGGATAAAATGGACAAGGAATGAAAATACCCTACTGATCTATAGATACATGAATGAGAGAAAAATCCCCAGACCAAAACCCTTAACTTACTTCCCTCAGCCCCTTTACTTAAGCGAAAAAAGGGGGGCAAAATTTGCCGTGTTATTTTAGTTAGGATTAAGTCTGACGAGAGTAATATTCTACAACTAGCAATTCATTTATTTTCAAACCGACCCACTTACTATCTATTATTTGATTGACTAATCCTTTATATTGGAATGGGTGAAGAGTCAAATGTTTTGGTAATTCCTCAGGGGGGGATGAATCAAGATAATTTTGAATCAGAGTCTTAGATTTTTTTTCATCTCTCACCGTAATAATATCTCTGGGTTTGCATCGATAACTTGGTATATCTACTATACGACCATTAACTAAAATATGCCTGTGGTTAACTAATTGGCGGGCTTGAGGAATAGTCGAAGCCATACCCAATCGAAAAAGGATGTTATCCAAACGCATTTCAAGTAGTTGTAGTAAAACCTGACCTGTTGACCCTTTGGCTTTTCCGGCGATACGAACGTATTTAAGTAATTGTTGTTCCGTAAGACCATAATGAAAGCGCAATTTTTGTTTTTCTTCTAAACGAATACGATATTGCGATTTTTTGCCGGGGCGCGATTGGGTTCGAAGATCGCTTCCGGCTCTAGGCTTTTTACTAGTTAGCCCCGGTAAAGCCCCCAGACGGCGGATTTTTTTGAAACGAGGTCCTCTGTAACGCGACATAAAGACTCCTTTTTTTTATGAAATTTCATAAACCAAAATTAAAACTAAACTAAAATATGATAAATGAAGCGAAATTTACTGACGTATTACAAAGAATAATTAGAGGAATTGTATCAATAGTCAGACCTTATTGTATAGAAATATTGTATATATAATTGTATTATATAAATAAAAAAGAAAAAGAATTTGAAATAATCGAAAAAAAAAAATGAAGGGCTCTTTTCTTGATTGATTTGTTCTACAGAGACCAAACCCCTCCAATCCAATTTTTATTAATAACTGGAAGTTTCTATGAAATAATCGAAGGGGAAGGGGCTCGGCGACCTTTAGGAACGGGCAAAGAAGCTTTTCACTTTAGATTTCCTATTATCAATTATCTAAAAAATAAAACAAATGGAGAAAAGCCGGCTATCGGAATCGAACCGATGACCATCGCATTACAAATGCGATGCTCTAACCTCTGAGCTAAGCGGGCTCACATAACATAAATTGTACACGTATACTAATTTAGTAAACTACTGCTGCTGAGATCTTAACTGTTTATTCTTAATTATTTCATAATAAATATGATATAAATGTAGAAAAATTCAACTATAGAAACGAATAAGAATGGAAAATCTAATTTTCAAAAATATTTCATTTTGATATATTAATTTAGATCTATTTCTCAAATATATGTTTATCAATAATAAATATCTTAATTTGTTTAATTAGAGACTAATATTTTTTTACTATTCCATATTTAATATTTCCTTTACTTTTTTTGAATATTGTTTTTTGATATTTTACTATATAAATTCTAAATAAAATATTTTAGTACATGGTTTTTTATTTCTAGATATTTATTTAGATTTAGAATTTGAAATAGAATTTTGTACCTAAAGTTAGGAATATAATCTAGTAATTAAGTTAGAATCTTATTGTATATTTATTGTATATTATAATCGTATAATATATTAATATAATTAATTAATTATTATATCTATTTGAATCTATTTGAAAGCGAAAATAGAGAATTTATAAAATTTGAAATAATTTCATTAATATTCATTAATATATAAATTAACGGAATGATTAATTGATTAATTATATCCATTCGATTAGTTATGGCTATTAATGAAATTTGAAATTAATAATACTAAATTGCCCTTTGTCGTTTTTTTTTTTTATTATGATCTGCCCTAAGAAAAGGATAAGAGGAGAAAAGTGCAATCCAGACCATAATGAAACATTCCTAGGGTTTCATTCGGAAAGGCGAAACCTAAGACGAAAAAAAAAAAAGAATCGACCGTTCAAGTATTCAAAATTGCACACTAAAAATGATAGAAAATCATAGAGATTGGGACATGTATATATATAATATATTATAATAGATATATGTTATGTGGTATATATCTATATTGAATTTCTGGTTGGACCAAGTATGGTCTCCAATAGAGATGAAAGAAGATAGATACAAAATCAAATCGGAGAAAACACTTTTCAATACAGGAATCGATATCTAATCAATTCAACGGTTCCAGCATAATATAAATGGAAATGAACAAAAAAAAAAGGGGGTAAACGGCATCATGATGTGATCCTAATCACATCACAAAAAAAAGGGGGATATGGCGAAATTGGTAGACGCTACGGACTTAATTGGATTGAGCCTTGGTATGGAAACCTACCAAGTGATAACTTTCAAATTCAGAGAAACCCTGGAATTAAAAATGGGCAATCCTGAGCCAAATCCCGTTTTATGAAAACAAACAAGGTTTCAGAAAGCGAGAATAAATAAAGGATAGGTGCAGAGACTCAATGGAAGCTGTTCTAACAAATGGAGTTGGCTGCATTGTGTTCGTAAAGGAATCCTTCCATCGAAACTTCCGAAAGGATGAAAGATAAACCTATATACATATGTATACTTACTGAAATACTATCGCCAAATGATTAAAAATGATTAATGATGACTCCAACCGGTTCTATAATTTTTTTCTATCTATTTATATGAAATATGAAATAATTTTTGTGAATCGATTCAAAATCAAAATTGAAAAATGAAATAAATATTCATTGATCAAATCATTCACTCCATCATAGTCTGATAAATCTTTTTTTTTTAGAATTGATTAATCGGATAAGAATAAAGATAGAGTCCCATTCTACATGTCAATATCGACAACAATGAAATTTATAGTAAGAGGAAAATCCGTCGACTTTAGAAATCGTGAGGGTTCAAGTCCCTCTATCCCCAAAAAGACCTGGTTGCCTCCCTAATTATTTATCTTCTCATTTTATTTTGTTAGTGACTCAAAATTGGTTATGGTTCGCAGTGATTCTCACTCTACTATTTCATTCACAAACCGATCTGAGCGGAAATTTTTTTTCTTATCACATCATAAGCCTTGTGTGTGATATATATGATACGTGTACAAATGCAAATGAGCATCTTTGAATAATGTATTAAATTAAAATAATTAACAATCTATATCATTATTTGTATTATTTGTACTGTATTGAAACTTACAAGGTTTTCTTTTTGAAGATACAAGAAATTCTACCAGGGCCTGGATAATACTTTGGAATATCTTTTCGTTTTTTAATTGACATAGACCCAAGTCCTATATTAAAATAAAATGAGGATGATGCGTCGTGAATGGTCGGGATAGCTCAGCTGGTAGAGCAGAGGACTGAAAATCCTCGTGTCACCAGTTCAAATCTGGTTCCTGGCACATGAGTAATTTGTATGAGTATATATTCGACAAATTAATTGATATGGGTCGACATACATATTCAGTATTCTAGTTATAGATCATGATACATACTTATCCATCTAAGTGTCGGAGCTATACCCCTTACTAATTTAATTAAGTTTTATGTATATAAAACAGGCAAAAGAAACGATGGGTATTGTGTATTAAAGTATACAAAGGAAACGAACTCCATTTTGTTTCCTCTTACTTTTTTTTATTTGTTCGTGTCTCCACCAGTAAAAAAAATGTTACTACTTCATACATATTCCAAAGGGTAAATTACAATTGCTTAGTTGAAAGACCAAAAAATAGAGTCTAGGGGAGGTGAAGGGCGGGAATAGCCAAGATTGATCTCAGATACAGTACAAATAGAATATGACCCTCTTTCATTTCCTTATATATTTTTTTTTTCATATTCTATTTCTTTATTTCCTCCTATGTTACTTTCTAGAGCCCTTCTAAGTGATGTGCGCGGTACATAGTTCATGATGTGGAACTCTTTTAATTTCATCCTATTGGCTCGGCTCATCCGAAAAAGTATCTTCAAAATTTGAGAATTTCAATGAACCCTCTAATTCTTTTTTTTATTTATTTAGCCCACCTAATGAATGAAACGTCAATTACTCTGTTTGATCTATAAGAGAACGTCCAAATATTCTTTTAATATCTGGAGTTGTAGAAGTGAATATTTGTTTCTGATTATTCAATGAGCATCTTGTATTTCATAAAAATTTGGGGCAATATAATCCTTACGTAAAGGCCAGCCTATCCAACTTTCAGGCATTAAGATACGTTTCAGGCGTGGATGATTATCATAAAAGATTCCCAGCATATCATAAGATTCCCTTTCTTGAAAATCTGCGCTTTTCCAA